TAAGGAGTTGTTGTTGAAAAATCTAAAACTGGAAAGGCATTTTAGAATTTTTATGAAAATTGAATAATGATCTAAAGATATCCATTAAACACAGTCTAAAAAAATGGATCAATCGTTGAATTCGTTTCAATTGAGAGATTAAATCCGGTATAAATATTAGAAAGGGCGGAAACCCCATCTTCGCAAACATGAATAGATATATCTTTATTTTACAATTTTTCACAAAAAAGATTTATGCGGAAGGATTTGTCTTTGATGAAAAGTTTTCTATTTTTAGAGTTCAATTTTTTAATAATTTTAATTCAATGTAGATACCTATCCAAAATAATATGAATGACTCACTATTAACTCGGTTTTTTGGCCATAATCATTATGTAGGAGAGGTGGCCGAGTGGTTCAAGGCGTAGCATTGGAACTGCTATGTAGACTTTTGTTTACCGAGGGTTCGAATCCCTCTCTTTCCGTACTCTTCACCTAATTCACCAATGTTACTGACTGCAATGCATCAAATAAGAATGTATACTCCAACAGTTAGACCTTTCTTTTCTTTGATATCGATTATGTATTCCTAATCCAAATCTTCTGTGGTACGAAAAATACTGGGCAAAATGGACAAGGAATGAAAATCCCCTACCGATCTATGATACATGAATGAGATCAAAATCCCCAGATCAAACCCCTTACCTTACTTACCCCGGGTCCCTTTACTTAAGCCAAAATGGAGAGGTCAAAATTGTCCGAACCCTTGTTATTTTAGTTGGGGTTAAGTCTGACGAGAGTAATATTCTACAACTAGCAATTCATTTATTTTCAAACCGACCCATTTACTATCTATTATTTGATTGACGAATCCTTCATATTGGAATGGGTGAAGAGTCAAATGGTTTGGCAACTCCTCGCGGGGGGATGAATCAAGATAATTTTGAATCAGAGCCCTAGATTTTTGCTCATCCCTCACTGTAATAATATCTCGGGGTTTACAGCGATAACTTGGTATATCTACTATACGACCATTAACTAAAATATGTCTATGGTTAACTAATTGGCGGGCTTGAGGAATAGTCGAAGCCATACCCAATCGAAAAAGGATGTTATCCAAACGCATTTCAAGTAATTGTAGTAAAACCTGACCTGTTGATCCTTTGGCTTTTCCGGCGATACGAACGTATTTAAGTAATTGTTGTTCTGTAAGACCATAATGAAAGCGCAATTTTTGTTTTTCTTCTAAACGAATACGATATTGAGATTTTTTTCCGGGGCGCGATTGGTTTCTAAGATCGCTTCCGGCTCTAGGCTTTTTACTAGTTAGTCCCGGTAAAGCCCCCAGACGACGGATTTTTTTGAAACGAGGCCCTCTGTAACGTGACATAAAGACTCCTTATTTTTTATGAAATTTCATAAAACAAAATTAAAACTAAACTAAAATATGATAAATTAATCGAAATTTACTGAAGTATTGTATTACAAAGAATAATTAGAGGAATTGTATCAATATCCGGACCTTATTGTATATAAATAATTGTATTATATAAATAAAAAGAATTTAAAATAATAATAAAAAAAATTCAGGGTTCTTTTCTTGATTGATTTGTTCTACAGAGACCGAACTCCTCCAATCCCATTTTTATTCATAATTGGAAGTTCCTACGAGATGATAGGGTGACCCTTGGGAAAAGGGAAAGAAGTTTTTCGCTTTGATTTCACATTATCAATTATGTAAAAAATAAAAAATCAAACAAACGGAGAAAAGCCGGCTATCGGAATCGAACCGATGACCATCGCATTACAAATGCGATGCTCTAACCTCTGAGCTAAGCGGGCTCACATAACATAAATTGTACACGTATACTAATTTAGTAAACTACTGAGATATTAACTGTTCATTCTTAGCTATTTCATAAGAAATATGATATATAGAAAAATAGAAATTCATAAGAAATATGATATATAGAAAAATAGAAATATCAAAAATAAGGAAGAATAGAAAATAGAATTTTAGAATTTCCAAACATATTGGATATTTGAATATTATAGAACATACCTATTAATATAGCGATATTATTAAATATCGCGATATAAAATTTTGATCTATTTCTCAAATATATGTTTATCAATAATAAATATCTTAATTAGCTTAATTAGATGGTAAGATTTTTTTGACTATTCTATGTTTACTATTTTTTATTACATAATTTTATTATATTTCATATATATTTTATATATAGAAATATATATATTTCATTTTAATTTAATTTTAAAATATATTTTAATATATCATTTTAAATAAAATCGAGTAAAGTAATGTAATTAAGTTTAGAATCTTATTCTATTTCTATATTTATTGCTATTTCTATATTTATTGTATATTACATTTCTATATTTATTGTATATTACAATCTTATAATATTATTATTTATTATATATAATTCGAAATAATTTCATATTTAATTAATAAATAATTTTATTTTGAATTCTCTTCTAATTCTAAATTAACGGAATGGTTAGTTATAGCCATTTTATTAGTTTTAGTTATGGCTATTAATTGAATTTAAAATTAATAATACTCAAATCTTCCTTTTCGTTTTTTTGTTATGTTATAATGTTTTTTTTTGTTATGTTATAGAAGGCCTGCCCTAAGAATAACATGAAAGATAAAAGCGCAATCCAGATCATAATGAAACACTCCTCTGGTTTCATTCGGAAAGGTGAAAGCTAAGACGAAAAAAAAAAAAAAAGAATCGACCGTTCAAGTATTTAAAATTGCACGCTAAAAACGGTAGAAATAGGGGCATATATAAGTATAATAAATATATATTATACTATAATATATATGTTATGCGATCTATATTGAATTGATGATATAGAAATGATAGAATCATTTCTGATTGGACCAAATACGGGTCTCCGATAGAGATGAAAGAAAATATACAAGAAATAAAATAGTAGAAAAAACTTTTCAATATAGGAACCGGTATCTAATGAATTCAACCGGTCCAGCATAATAGAAATGAAAGAAAAGGGGGGGGGGCGGCATCATGATGTGATCTTAATCACATCAAAAAAAAGAGGGGATATGGCGAAATTGGTAGACGCTACGGACTTAATTGGATTGAGCCTTGGTATGGAAACCTACCAAGTGAGAACTTTCAAATTCAGAGAAACCCTGGAATTAAAAATGGGCAATCCTGAGCCAAATCCTGTTTTATGAAAATAAACAAGGGTTTCATAAACCGAAAATAAAAAAGGATAGGTGCAGAGACTCAATGGAAGCTGTTCTAACAAATGGAGTTGGCTGCATTGTGTTAGTAAAGGAATCCTTCCATCGAAACTTCAGCAAGGATGAAGGATAAACCTATATACATACGTATAGTACTGAAATACTATCTCAAAATGATTAATGACGACCCAAATCTGTATTTTTTTATATTTCTATTTATATGAAAAATGAAAGACTTGTTGTGAATCGATTAAAAATTGAAAAAAGAATCGAATATTCATTGATCAAACCATTCACTCCACCGTAGTCTGATAGATCTTTTTAATAATTGATTAATCGGACGAGAATAAAGATAGAGTCCCATTATACATGTTAATATCGACAACAATGAAATTTATAGTAAGAGGAAAATCCGTCGACTTTAGAAATCGTGAGGGTTCAAGTCCCTCTATCCCCAAAACGACCCGGTTGACTCCCTAATTATTTATTTTCATTTTATCGTTTTGTTAGCGATTCAAATCAAAATTCGTTATATTTATCATTCATTCTCATTCTACTCTTTTCTTTCACAAATGGATCTGAGCGAAAATTTTTTCTTATCACAAGACTTGTGTGTGATATATATGATACGCGTACAGTACAAATGATTTGAGCAAGGAATCCATTAAATTTGAATAATTAACAATACATATCATTACTTGTACTGTACTGAAACTTTGAAAATTTATTTTTGAAGATCCAAGAAATTCTATTAGATCCTGTATAATACTTTGTAATACTTTTTCGTTTTTCTAATTGACTAATTGACATAGACCCAAGTCCTATATTAAAATAAAATGAGGATGATGCGTCGTGAATGGTCGGGATAGCTCAGCTGGTAGAGCAGAGGACTGAAAATCCTCGTGTCACCAGTTCAAATCTGGTTCCTGGCACATGAGTAATTTGTATGAGTATATATTCTAAAAATTAATTGATATGGGTCGACATACATATTCATTAATAGTATAAATCGTGATACATATTTATCCATCTAAATGTCGGAGATATACCCCTTATATATATCATATGTATATAAAGTATACAAAAGAATTCCATTTTGTTTCCTCTTGTTTTTTTATTTGTCCATACTGTGTCTCCTTTTGTTCAAAAAAAACGTTAATACTTTATACATATTCGAAAGGCTAAATTAGTTAGTTGAAAGAGAAAAAGTATAGTCTAGAGGAGTTGAAGGATGGGAATAGCCAAAGTTCATTTCAGATACAGTACAAATAGAATATGATCCTCTTTCATTTCCTTCTATATTTTTTTCAGATTCTATTTCTTCATTTCCTCCTATGTTACTTTCTATAGCCCATCTAAGTGATGTGCGCGGTACATAGTTCATAATGCGGAACTCTTTTAGTTTCATCCTAGTGGCTCGGCTCATTCGAAAAAGTATCTTCAAAATTTGAGAATCTCAATGAATCCTCTAATTTTTTTTTAGTATTTATTTTATTTAGCCCACCCAATAACTAAAAAAAAAAATAATATGTGAATGAAACTTCAATTACTATGTTTGATCTCGAAGAGAATGTACAAAAATTCTTTGAATATCTGGAGTTGTAGAAGTGAAGATTAGTTTCTGATTATTCAATGAGCATCTTGTATTTCATAAAAATTAGGGGCAATATAATCCTTACGTAAAGGCCATCCTATCCAACTTTCAGGCATTAAGATACGTTTCAGGCGTGGATGATTATCATAAAGGATTCCCAGCATATCATAGGATTCCCTTTCTTGAAAA